ATAGTCCTTCCATTAGCAATGGAGTGTCTACGGGCCGGGTTTTGAATTAGATTGGATAGCAGGACGGAAATAGAATTCCATTTTTAGTTGCGGAAAGGCCAGAAGATACTTTAGTATACATATTCATCAAAGTCTTTGAGTACTCCGGCATTCAATCAATATTAATTCGATTGAATGGGTAATTGGCTTTTACTTAGATACTTTTATTCTTTTTTCGTTAACCTCTAGTCAAGAACAGAACATAATAGGACGTCCTCCGATTGTTTTCATAGAGACAATTAAGGAGACGGTAAGGATTAGATCAAAACAAAATGGGAAAGAAATAGGGTATGGGCTAGGTAGTGATCTACTTTTCTTCTATAAGTTTTTACTTAACTTAATGAAGGGCAACAAAAGAAAGAATAGATTTTTATTATTTCTACATATTAGTATCATTTCTTTGATACTTCCAAGGGGGTCTCCGCATATTTTGCTTGTGCTTAACCTTTTCTGATTATACTAGAAATCTTATAAGACCCTCTTAGAAGTTATAATTGGATTTATTGGATTGTTTCATCAACGATGTTAGGTCAGAATTACTTTTTGACTCTGCGTCAGTGATTCCACTATTATTTATTAGTGAACAATAATTCAATAATTCCTTCATAGAGATAGGGGACATAATTCACATGGATATAGTAAATCTCGCTTGGGCTGCTTTAATGGTAGTCTTTACATTTTCCCTTTCACTCGTAGTATGGGGAAGAAGTGGACTCTAGAAATACTACTAATTGAGTTTAGGAATTAAACTGTATCAATTTTTTTTATAAATCTTTCAGTTCCGAAAAGCTTTTTTTAGTTGAAATTTCACTATTTCAACACTATTTCAATTTAAAATTCAATTTTTAAATTGAAATAGAAATAAAAAATATCTGTATTTCAAAATTTTCTTGGGTTTTAGTGTAGTAATGTAGTTTATGAATAATATATATGAAGAATACTCTTTCAATCAAACAAATATTTAAATTATTTCCGTGTTCGTATTTCGAAAGTAAAAAGAATACAAAGTAAAAGAAATACAAATGGGAGTAAATTTATTCCAACCGAATTCTTGATCAATTTTCTATTTCGATGAACCGACTCTTACCAAAATTAGATATGGACCGTGAGGAAGAGCTGAACTTTTTTTATTTGACTTTTTTGTTTCCCCTTTTATTATTCAAAGAGAAAATAGTTCTGTTATTACATTACGTAGATACACATTTTCTATCGGAAACAACACAGGCATAGTAGTTGCCTAACGAGATACTACACAGACTAAAATATTGTCTTGGGCGAGTCACATATTGCGCACTTCCTGTTTGTTTTAATATTTGGGAAATTTTATTTATGTTGTGTTTGTTTTATTGAACTCACTGTTCAAACGTTAAAAATTGACGAGGTTTACTAACCCTTTCCCCCTTTTTTTCGAAATCCGAAGAAGTTTCCATGGATCATCTGTCAACTGATCGATCAATGACTTCTTCGTCGGAATGCTAATAAAAAGATTACTTTATTTTCTTTTATTATACCCATCGAAGAGGCCTTTGATTCTTTTGATCGGGATTCATATTGAAAATAATCAGCAATCCGGGAATTAGAATCGTACGAGTCGCTTTTCGATCATTTCTAATTAATTGAAATCAACACAAATTAAATACAAGACAGATGTATAAAGCAAAGAAATAGAATTGGGGGGGGGCACTATATACATTATATATATAATATGTAATTGATATCCATATATATACATCGATATATAGGAATATGACGATACTATTGTAGATTGATCTCTATTAAATTAACTTGGATTACAATACACCTTTATACACTACAATAACAATAGTAGTTATAGTATGGATAGTATGGTAGAAAGAAATATCTGAATCTTTCTACCATACTATCGTATCTCATAGAATACGGCTAATTCTAGTCTGCCCATTTCATTTAAGACGCGAAATTTGAATCCCTTTCTTCTCTTCAATTATTGATAAGAACTAAAAAGTCAAGTTTAATTCAAATTAATCACCTTGGCTGACTGTTTTTACGTATATTATAAGTAAAAAAGCGGTAGGAACTAGAATAAACAGTGCAGTAGCAATAAATGCGAGAATATTTACTTCCATAATCTCATTGTTTCATTTTTCTTTAATTCGCAATAACTCGGGAGTTAATCCCATAGAGATAATAAATCTTTCGCTTGTAAATTCAATGGGATGAATTACATCTCGATGATATCGAATCGGATCAATATCATGAATAACAATATCTGCACTATCAAATCAACTCATCGTCAAGAATTGAATAGTATAACATAGGAAGATCTTTTATCCATACCGAACTCAAAATTTTATTCCTGATCCAACCAAGACTTCCTTTATTTTTTTTTTATTTATCATTCTTTTCCATTCTTTCTTTTCTATAACCTACCGCCCTCTTTGTACAACCATCTGATAAAGTATCATCGAACCCTTACCATTGA